AACTCCCTTTAGAGGATCCAGTTCAAGCATCATCCTAAGGTAGCGAGCCACCCATAATCGGCTTGGAAGTGTTGCAGCTCGCATCCAGAAGACCTGGAAATCCGCTCTATTTCTGGAAGTCACTGGCCAAGTATGACATAGAGAAGAGTGGATTAGCTTTTGCAAGCGGAATGTAAGAAAAAGTCGGTTGCAAAGATGGAAAGAGAAACCATCTGTGTCTGGCCAGGTGAAAGAGTGACCCTGCCTGGTGCTCTTTTAAGTAATCCCCTCGTTCTAGAGCTAAAGTCAGGAAGGTTTTAGAAAAAGTCATCGAAGCCGGAGTTTATTAGTTGACTTCCTCTAACCGCATGACGGGATCAACAACCTTCCGGACTTTTTTCCATTTTCAAGACTCCTTCTCGTCTGGATATTAATGCGCTACAAAGCGAGCAGGGCTCCAACTGCACTAGCTGAAAAGTCGCTGCTGGCAAGGCTTGAAAAGAAAGGAACTACTGCTACACTGGCAACTACACTTGGAGTGCGTTAAGGTAGGAACTAGATCACAAACGTGCTATTCCTTCGCTTCTTTGCTTGGAAGGACGGACTGGAATGAATGAATGGACTGACTCTGATTCAACCTTCCCTTACTTAAGCCGAATAGCGGCTAAGAGCAAGATCAACTCCTCTCTAAAAGCACATTCTAGAAGAACTTCCTAATGTTAAGCCACACCAGAAGGATTGACTTTTTAGGCATCCGCTTCGGCTGCTTCCTCCATACCCATACTATGAACACTTTACCAATCTATCACTTTTGATATCACATCAACTACTTCATACCTTGCTATTCCGAGCCGTGCCGTAACAAACCATACCGTGTAGGGTGGAGTCCTCTCTCATTGAAGAAGGAGATGATGGGCTGTTACTCAACTCCTAAAGATGTTCAAACATCCGCTATTAGTGATACAGCTTCTACTCTGATAACCAGCATGTGATCAGTAAACCGGTAAGAGGTAGTAGAATCCGACGGCTCTATCAAGGAAGAGAGAGCTCTTAGATTTTGTTCGATTGACCTTTTTGGGGTGGACCAGGACGATGTCGACAAAGGCCAAACTTACTCGGTGCGAGGTCAGTAAAGCAAGGCTCATTTATCCATTTTCCAAGGCTGATGTCACTGATAGCTCTGGGTTCATTCTGATTGGCTACCAGAAGGATAAGAACTATGCTTTGACAGGAAGGCACCTCTGCCTTTCTTCTCCTATTCGAAGACCCTTGGCTGAAAGAGAAATCGAGGATCAAGAAAGATATAAAGAAGAGGTCTCAACTCCACTACAAGAAGATTGGTGGCTCTCTACTTCCTCATTCTCATCCTCGGATTCTTCCTATACCATTACTTTCGGTATTGAGGTTGAACTAAGTTTTTCCCTCTATCTAGTGAAAATGAATCGAACTTCAAGGAAGATTGATCACAGCTGAGTTTGAGCCCAGCACTTCTTCAATTTACTAAGATATCCAGTCTCAAATTCCAAGGTGTGGACCAGGAAATGCTCCCTGAATCAAAAAAGAAGTTTGGGACCAATGCAGTGAATGGTGGTGGGTCTGGTTGTTCCGGGGACAGCTTTCTGGTACGGCTATTGGCCTTCTAGCTAAGTCACAGTCTTATCCCTTATTCGATTTCTTCAAAACCTGGCCTGAAGGAGAATCAAAAGATAACCGAGAAATAGGTAGCACTTGAGGTCCCTAAAGAAAGAAGGAAAGACAGAACCTTACTAGAAGGAAGAAGCGAAGCACGTCGTCCTAAGACAATTCGCTCTTCAAGGCTTACTGAGAGGTTCGCTTCCAGTTGCTGTATCCGATGCTGCTGACAGAGCAGAAAGTCGAACGTTGGGTGATGATGGGACTAAGACTGCTTTATCATCTCCTAGAAGGCAAGAAGGCTAGAGGGCTAGTCCTTATAAGACATCACCTTCCCCATAGAAAGCTATTCCATCGCGCTCTCCTATATCTTCTCTAGCTCCATTTCCATCATCTGCATCTCCTGGGATGGATAAGGCTTAAAGGAATACTGCTAGAAGGAAGACGGCAGAAGGCTCTTCACTCTCCCCAGACGTAAGTGGAACCGATCTACACAGCAAGACTACTAGTTTTCATATCCAGAGGAAGGGACATAGCCATATTTTTGTCCAATAACAGAGATTGCGTCACCCGTGACGGAATTTTTTCCTTGTGCGGTATCAGTAGCTTTGTAAGAAGCCGGAGCTCTCTCTGGCACTGATGTAGATGGTGACTTAAACGTAGCTGGATTTTTGAATGAGATGGCTACGTTGCTGGCACTGAAACTAGAACTAATGGAGACAGAGCTGGTCTAGTAGCCGGGGCAGGAGGATTTTTTAGCTTTGACGGACGTCAGGTGTGTGGTAAGTAAGACGAGATCCTACGGTTCACTTTGATTTGTACCTTGAACATCCCACTTCACTCCACAAGGGGAAGTGGATATTACGTCCAGCCTTACTAGAAAGATAGACCCTGGAACTTCCAAGGCCAAGAAGGAAGACCTGGATGATCCGCTCAAACTCGTTTCAGTATTTGCCCTTCTGGCCTGAGTGAGTATCCAAAGTAAGTAGAAGTAGATGCCACCTCTTTTGTTGAGGAGTTCGCCCCTCCATCTGTGGAAACTGGGGATGAGTCCAATCCTAGGGCATTAACCTTTCTGGGAAGCCGGTCCCTTTACATAGCCATAATAGGCTGTTTTTTCGAAGTAGCTGCAATTGAATCGGCTGGTCTAGAATCAGCTACTAGAGAATAGGCCGCTAGGGGTACAGATTTGCTAACTGTTCAATTAACCAGTGTTCTGTTT